GAGATAAATTTCTGAATGGGATGGTAAAAAAAAGGGGGGTGTAGCAAGATGTTGAGTCATTCATTAAAGAGAAGAAAACGAAAGAGGGGAGAAAACGAAACATCAAGAAAGATAATAAATTTACATGAGCTATTTGTCTCTAACCTATCAATTAAAAATCAAATATTGAAACGAAAATAAAAAAATTTATTTATTTCAAAATGTTTTGGAATGAATCTATCCTTATTTCTATTTGTTGCTGACGAATTTTAGTTACGTTATACCGCATAAAAGTTATAAAAAAGGGGGGTTTGTAGAGTTTTTCTACCCCCAGCCGAAAATAAGAAAACATTCATTGTTCGGTTCATTTCAAAATACTTCAATCGGTACGCGCAAGAAATAGGCCAATTCAGCAGCTTTTTGCTCCATTTCTCGTGGAGTCAAATTCTCATCAGTACGAGTCAAAGGAACGGCCCCCTGGCCTCTGATTTCTAGATAAAGGACACGACGAGGATAAATACCCTCTTTAAGTTCTATTCTGATAGACTGAATATCATTTATAAGGAATCGGAGTGAGATGCGACGATTTTTTCCCGGAAATCCCCAACGAAAAATATACACTATTCCTTCTTTTTTATCGAATAGATCATAACCACTACCTACATTCCACGAAATTGTGCACCACAAATAGGAGCTAATAAAGAGACCTGCGATCCCATAGAACGACATCACGATCCCCTGTGGGAAAAAAATTATTTGTTGAGAGGGAAAGAAATATATAAAATTCCTACCAAGATAGCTGGAAGTTCCAACTAATAAAAATCCTAATGAACCTAAAAAAAGGATAAAGGCCCAGCAGAAATTACTTGTTTTTCGAGACCCCCTTATAAGTTCTATCCGTATACGTTCTGATCGCCAATTCATACTAATCTAGTTGCATTTAATTTGACTTAATTGAATTGATAGAATAACAAAAATGAATTTAACTTATACTTTACTTAACGCTATTTTGTTTCTGAAGTAACTCTCATCAACTAGAACTATTCGAATGTGAACCTGTCGGGGTAATTCATAAAAACCGTTCGATCGAAAATCGTCCCCTTCATATGACCCCGCCTTAGATATCTACAAGCATTTACTTTCTATTTCAAACATGGCTTGACCCGTCCTGATCTATTGATTTGAAAATAGTTAAAATGAATTTACTCCTATATCAGGTTTCGCATGTCTTGCACTTATGTTCGAAAGAAATCATGTATTATACCATATTCCACTTTCCAATAAATAAATAGATAGATATCCGTGTTATGATTCAATAAAGTCTAAGTCGTGAAAAATGGGATTTAGCCTCACCATCTAGCCTAAACAATCTTGTTTTTTTGAACATGAAGAAATAAAGAAGCCATTGCAATTGCCGGAAATACTAGGCCTACGAAAGGCACAAAAATAGAGGGAAGGTTTATATCTGTCATAGAATGGGTACCTCGATTTACTATTTGTACCTATTTGTTATATTGTTCTAAAATTATCTTAACTTAATTATAATTCTATATAATTATACTAATTATATCTAAGTGAGTATAGTATATACTAAGTTCAAGAAATGTATAACTAACTTAATTAGCCGTCGCCATAAAAAATATATGTTTGATAATCAACTTTTTTATTCTTCACCTTTTATTTTTCTTTTGCTCTTGTCTTTTAATTCAATATAAATAAAGAAAGAGTTGCTTACAAAGTCCCGAAAGATTCTAACGAATCCCAAGAGATATTCTCTTGTTAGTCAAAACGGAGACTCTCCGACAAGAAAAATATTAAGATGCAAAAGGCTTTTTTTAGAATTTTCCATATGTAAGAAAGATAAAATTCGTTTTATTTGCCAAATTTAAAATTTACAGAAGCAGAAGTAAGAATGTTGTAATGTTGTATAGAATAGAGGCTCTCTCTGATTAGTAATCAGGAATGGAATATGAAGTCAAAAAAAAAACACAATTTATCCGCAACTTTTGATTCTTTATATTCTAAATAGTTATAGAATTAGTATTGCAACCACGAAAACCCCATCCCCAGTATTCTATTATAATGGATTCTTTATCATTTTTACTTTGGTTGATTACGACAACTAACTACTTTTTTGTGACAAAAAAAAATAATTGACCTTACTGTTCGATCGAATTTTGATTCAAAGGAAAGAAAGCGTGCAACTGAAATAACTCACTTAGAACGCCTTTTAAAGGATTACGTGGTACAATTGGATCAAATAAACCCTTATCGAATAAATATTCAGCTTCTTGTGAACCCTCAGGTACTTTTGTATTCAATGTTTCTTCAATTACTCTTTTACCCGCAAATGCAATGTAGGCGTTGGGTTCGGAAATAATGATATCTCCCAACATACCAAAACTCGCTGTCACCCCCCCAGTAGTAGGGGATGTAAGAATTGATACATAAAATAACTTTTTATTTGATTGATAATCAAATAAAGCCGACGAAATTTTAGCCATTTGCATCAAGCTCAAAC